TCAAGAAAATATAAAGAAGACATACCAATAGGTCATCAAATTCGTTCAAGAAGGGGCAAGCGTGTAGTCATTTTGACTGCTACAAAAGGTACTCCTAAGACTACGAATAGTAAAATGTCCGATATAAAAACCGACGTGACTTTAATGCGCTATTCACAACAATCAGACTTTCGGCGCGGTATAATCAAAGGTTCTATGCGGGCTCAAAGGCGTAAAGTGGTTATTTTCGAATTATTTCAAGCAAATGCGAAGTCCCCCCTTTTTTTGGAGAGACGACAAAAATCCCCTCCCTTTTATTTTAATATTTCCGGGTTGATTAAACTAATTTTTAAAAATGGGTTGGATAAAGGGGAAGCATTCAAAACTGGAGAGTATACAAAAGAACAAACAAAAAGAGAAGAAAAACAAGAAACCAACAAAAGAAAGGAAAAAGCACGAATAAAAATCGCAGAGGATTGGAATCGTATTCCATTTGCGCAAGGAATAAGAGGTTGCGTGTTAATAACTCAATCTATTTTTAGAAAATATATTCTATTACCTTCATTGATAATTGCCAAAAACGTTGGACGTATATTCCTATTGCAACGTCCTGAATGGGCTGAGGATTTCCAAGAATGGAATAAAGAGATCTATATTAAATGCACCTATAATGGTATTCCATTATCCGAAACCGAATTTCCAAAAAATTGGTTGACAGAAGGTATTCAAATAAAAATCGTATTTCCTTTCTGTCTGAAACCTTGGCACAAATCGAAACTACAATCCTCTCAGAAAGATCTAATGAAAAAGACAAAAGAAAAAGGTGATTCTTGTTTTTTAACAGTTTGGGGAATGGAAACGGAACTCCCCTTTTGTTCACCCCGAAAAAAACCTTCCTTTTTTAAACCCATTTTAAAGGAATTCGCAAAAAAAATTGGAAAATTTAAAAAGAAGTATTTTCGAGTTCTAACAGTTTTCAAAGTAAAAACAAAATTACTTCGAAAAGTTTCAAAAGAAACAAAAAAATGGGTTATCAAAAGTGTTTTTTTTAGAAAAAGAATAATAAAAGAACTTTCAAAAGTAAATCCAATTCTATTATTCAGATTAAGAGAAGTCGGAGTCGATAAATCAAGCGAAATTAAAGAAGAAAAAGATTCCATAATAAACAATCAAACGATTCGCGAATCATTTAGTCAAATTCAAATTGCATCTCCGGGTTGGACAAACTCTTCGTTGACAGAAAAAAAAATGAAGGATCTGGCTGATAGAACAAGTACAATTCGAACTCAAATAGAAAGAATCACAAAAGAGAAAAAAAAAGTAACTCCAAGAATAAATAATCTTAGTCCTACAAGTTATAATGCTAAAAAATTAGAAAAACAGCAAATGTTTAAAATGTTAAAAAGAAGAAATGCTCGATTAATCTGTAAATTATCCCCTTTTGTAAAATTTTTCATTGAAAAAATATACACGGATATATTTTTATATATCATTAATATTGCCAGAATAAATACAAAACTTTTTCTTAAATTAACAAAAAAAATTATTGATAAATCCATTTACAATAATGAAAGAAAACAAGAAAGAATTAATAAAAAAAAGAAAACTACAATTCCGTCTATTTCGAGTATAATTCTAAGAAAGGAACTTGAGAATATTAGTAATATTAAAGCAAATTCACATATTTTTTATGACTTATCCTACGTACCACAACCATATGTATTTTATAAATTAGGAAAAATCCAAGTTATTAACTCGTTAAGATTTGTTCTTCAATATCAACGAATCCCCTTTTTCCTTAAGGCTAAAATAAAGGATTCTTTTGAAACACAAGGAATGCTTGATTCGAAATCAGCAGATAACAAACTTCCGAGTTCTGAAATGAATCCATGGAAAAGCTGGTTAAGAGGACATTATCAATACCATTTATCTCAGATTGGATGGTCTAGATTAATACCAGAAAAATGGCGAAATACATTTCGTCAGCATCGTATAGCTAAAAAGGCAAATTTTAGCAAACGGCATTCATATGAAAAAAAACCATTAATGAATTCCAAAAAACAAAAAAAATTTGAAGTATATTCATTATCTAATCAAAAAGATAATTTTCTAAAATACTATCGATCTGATCTTTTAGCATATAAATTTATTCATTATGAAAAGAAAACGGAATGCTTTTTTTATGGATCTCCCCTTCAAGGAAATACGAACCAAGAATTTTATTATAACACGCCTAAAAAAAACTTTTTTGATATGCTGAGGAACATCCCTATTAAAAATGATCTAGGAAAGATCCATATGGAAAAACCGGCCGATAGAAAATATTTTGATTGGAAAATTTTGCAATTTGATCTTATACAAAAAATCGATATTGAGGCCTGGATCATAATCGATACCAATAGGAATCAAAATACTCAAATTCGTACTAAAAATTCTCAAATAATTTCTAAAAAATATTTTTTTTATCTTAAGATCCCAGAGATAAATTTACCAAACTCTCACAAGGGGTTTTACGATTGGATGGGAATGAATGAAAAAATGCTAAAGCATCCCATATCCAATCTGGAACTTTGGTTCTTCCCAGAATTTTTGTTAATTTATAAGACATATAAAATGAAACCTTGGTTTATACCAAGCAAATTACTTCTTTTAAATTTAAATAGAAGTGCAAATAAAAAGATCAATGAAAAGGACAATTTTTTGATAGCATCAAATAAAAAGCATCGAAATCAAGAAAAAAAAGAACCGACAAGTCGAGTAGAGCGGAGATCCGTCCTCTCACCCCAAAAAGATATTGAAGAAAATGATGCAAGATCAAACATGAAAAAAGGGAAAAAGAAAAAACAATACACGAAAGCAGAACTCCGTTTGTTCATGAAACGTTATTTGCTTTTTCAATTGCGATGGGATGAGACTTTGAATGAAAGAATGATCAATAATATCAATGTATATTGTCTCCTGCGTAAACTGATAGATTCACCAAAAATTACTCTATCCTCGATTCAAAAGAAACAAATGAGTTTGGATATAATGATGATTAATAATAATTTAACTCTTTCAGAATTTATGAAGAAGGGAGTATTGATTCTAGAACCCATTCGTTTGTCTGAACAAAAAGATGGGCAATTTATTATGTATCAAACCGTTGGTATTTCGTTGGTTCATAAGAATAAGCATCAAAAATACCAAGAGCAAGGACATGCTTCTAACAATAATTTGGATTTACTTGTTCCCGAAAATATTTTATCCTTTAGACGTCGTAGAAAATTGAGAATTCTAATTTGTTTCAATTCAAAAAAGAGAAATTATATAGATCCAAATCCGGTATTTTGTAACGTAAAAAACAGCAGCCAAGTTTTACATGACAATAACCATCTTGATAGAGATAAAAATCAATTAATGAAATTAAAGCTCTTTCTTTGGCCTAATTATCGATTAGAAGATTTAGCTTGTATGAATCGTTATTGGTTTGATACCAATAATGGCAGCCGTTTCGGTATGTTAAGGATACAGATGTATCCACCATTGAAAATTTTTTAATAATACACTTTTCTGTATATCCTATACCCTATATATAATAGGGTATATGAAAGCAAACAAATACACAGATCAGATGTCTTATCTCACATTTCATTATAGTATCCAATATCAAATGAATAATGTCTGAATTCGATCTCGAAATGAATGAACGAAACCTTCTTTATTTTAGGTCTAAATTCTTCGATCCAAAAATGTACCAAGCTTTTCTATTCCTATAGAAAACCAATTCAAAATTGAATTGATTGATTTGAATTCATGAAATTAGGAGTTCAAAAAGAAATTTTGATTAGATTCTTGTATATACCACATTCAAATTTATATACCACATTCAAATTAATGGCATTATTATTACTGATCGGTAAAATCCATATCTGTAAAAAGGGCAAGGGGCGGTTTTTTATGGTCAAAAATTCATCGATTTCAGTTATTTCTCAAAAAGAAAACAAAGAAACCAGGGGGTCTGTTGAATTTCAAGTATTCAGTTTCACCACTAAAATAAGGAAACTCACTTCACATTTGGAATTGCACAAAAAAGACTTTTCATCTCAGCGAGGTTTGCGAAAAATTTTGGGAAAACGTCAACGACTGCTGGTCTATTTGTCAAAAATAAATAGGGGGCGCTATAAAGAATTAATTGGGGAGTTGGATATTCGAAAGATAAAAACTCGTTAATTTGAAGCGTGAGACTGTTTGCGCTTAGTCGTTTAAATTTTGATGAACTTCTTTCTTTTTACTTTCAGCAATGCATGGAAGAATGACTCGAGAAAAACTTATGATTCCACCAACTACAAGAAAAGACCTCATGATAGTCAATATGGGCCCTCACCACCCATCAATGCATGGTGTTCTTCGACTGATCGTTACTCTCGATGGTGAAGATGTTATTAACTGTGAACCAGTATTGGGTTATTTACATAGAGGGATGGAGAAAATTGCGGAAAATCGAACAATTATACAATATTTGCCTTATGTAACACGTTGGGATTATTTAGCTACTATGTTCACAGAAGCAATAACCGTAAACGGGCCCGAACAGCTAGGCAATATTCAAGTACCTAAAAGGGCTAGCTATATCAGAGCTATTATGTTGGAGTTGAGTCGTATCGCTTCCCATTTGTTATGGCTTGGTCCTTTTATGGCAGATATTGGGGCGCAGACTCCTTTCTTCTATATTTTTAGAGAACGAGAATTGATATATGACCTATTTGAAGCGGCTACCGGCATGCGCATGATGCATAATTTTTTTCGTATCGGAGGAGTCGCTGCTGATCTACCTCATGGCTGGATAGATAAATGTTTGGATTTTTGCGACTATTTTTTAACCGGGGTTGCTGAATATCAAAAGCTTATTACACGGAATCCTATTTTTTTAGAACGGGTTGAGGGCGTAGGCATTATTGGCGGAGAAGAGGCACTAAACTGGGGTTTATCGGGACCAACGCTACGAGCTTCCGGAATACAATGGGATCTTCGTAAAGTTG